TCTGTGAAAAGGCGAACAGGTATCAAGATCTAATTCTCCCGGGGCCCGGGGGGAGGATCTTTATTTCTTTTGCTTTTTGTTTAACATTTCTCATCAGGCAAATACAGAAATTTTCGTTTCTTCCACCAGTACTGAATGATGGGGGAGGGACGTAGGTAAATTGGTACAAGCGACAGTATTACGATATAAAATTTTGTATGTAAGAGATACCCGTTTGACTTTCTTTTTCGATTGTTCTTGATCAATGAAATTGAATAGGATGCCGATATTTAGATCGGGAGTACATACGCCAATTGTATTGGTTTATTATACGATACAGAATGCACTTACCATAATTACTTCGGCGGAGTACTTTTCAGGTTAAACCACACTCTTTCTAGCTCCGACTTTTTTTGTGTATTCTAAATTACTAATTGGAAACAATCTTTTGAATTCTCATTCAAATCCCCCATTGAATTTTTTCTTGATGTATGCACTCCAGCTTTAATCCAAGAAAGAGGATACTAAAAAAACAAAAGACCAAGCAAAACCTTTTTTTAGTAAATTTGGGGGAATATTCAATCTTTTATACTTACCCCCTCCTTTTTCCATTTCACTTTTACTCTTTGGATATGCGTGTGACCCGTGGAATAGCAATCATATGCTATTTCATATGGTAATTTTATGTATAAGTATAAGGAAGGCGGTAGGTTATAGAAAAAAAAGTGGAAAAGTATGAGATGCAAAATTCAATGGGATTCCTGATCTAATAAAGAATCCCATTTTTTTATGGATAAAAAATTTTCCTGTGTTATGTTATACTATTCAATTCTCGACAATGAATCGATTTGATAGATCAGATATTATTAGTCATAATATTGATCCGATTCAGTATCATCGGGATTCAATTTATTCCATTGAATTTACAGGAGTTAAATTTCTCATCTCTATGGGATTAGATCCCGAGTTATTGTGAAACAAAAAAACAATGAGATTATGGAAGTCAATATTCTCGCATTTATTGCTACTGCCCTATTTATTCTAGTTCCTACTGCTTTTTTACTTATCATCTACGTAAAAACTGTCAGTCAAAGTGATTAATTTGACTGAAACTTGAATTATTAGTTCTTTTCTTATCAATGATTGAAGAAATGAAAGAAGGGAATTCAAACTCCAAGTCTTAAATGAAATGATCGGGGGTGGAATCGGGGAAGTATCTGAGATAGTATGGTAGAAAGAACTAGAATAATATTCTAGTTCTTTCTACCATACTATCTACTATTCTATAGTTGTATAGTATTTTTTAGTTAAAGTTGTATACATAGGCTTTATTTTAGATAGATTGCAATATCTATGTCATATATTAGATGTATATATCTAAATAAATAAATATAGCACTCTATATTCTCTTCTTTAATAGATCAATTTGTACGGATTTCGATTAATTCAAACAAAATAATCGAAGGCCAACTCTTCTAATTCCTAGGTTTCTTTTTATTTTATATAGGATATATGGATCCTGGGATCCATCGAAAGAATCAATGGAGGAAGAATAGTATGTCCATATGCTATAAAAAAACGAAACCAAAGAATATTTTTTTTATTCCCATCTCAAGACAAGAAGTCATCGATTGAGCTATTAACAGAAAATCCGCGGAGTTCTATGGTGACTTCTTCAGTTTGAAAAGGGGGTAGAGTAGTAGACCCTAGCAATTTCTTATGCTTAAACATGACAAGAGATTAGTCAAAAAAAAAAAGCCTAGAAATAATTCTAGGAGTTTAAAACAAAAACAAAGGGGAAATCTGCGATATGTAGATCACTCAACGGAAGTAAGATCCAATTTTCTTATGTGTAGGATCTCTTTGGATAATAGAATTTCTAGTCGCTTGCAGTAGCAAAACAAGTATATATGGTCATAATAGCCGAACAACTTTCTCTTCTTAGAACAGTCAAAAAATAAAGAAAGAGAGAAAACAAATAAAGAAAAATTTATTTTTCTCATTGTAATATCCATTATTCTGTTAAGAACTGGTCTATCAAAATAAAATAAGATATTAAAAATCAATTGGTTGGAAAAAATTTCCTATTATGCGTATATTTGAGTCTCGAAATACAACTACAGTAATCATTCATTCTTTTCTTTAATCGAATGATTATTACTCATTATTGTATTTTCTGTTTCATTATTATATTCCACCAGTATAATTTTGAAAGAGAGACTTTTTTTTAAGGCTTCGCAAAAGGATCAATTCAATTAAAGAATTAATACAATTACCCAATCGATTATTAAATTAGTACTACCCCTAGAACCCACTCCTTCCCCATACTACAAGTGAAAGGGAAAATGAAAAGACTACCATTAAAGCAGCCCAAGCGAGACTTACTATATCCATATCGAATTATGTCCCCTATCTATAGGAAGGAATTATTCCATTATTCATCAATAATCATAGTAGAATTACTAGCGCATAGTCAAAAAAGGATTCTGGCTTAGGCCTATTGACGACTTAATCCAATGAATCCACTCTTAACAAGCAAGATAAATAACTATCCGTCAGATACCTCTATTTCCTGTTTGATCTAAGCCTTATTTGTAATTTGTAAAGTGAAAGAATCGGGAGACGCCACCACTATTACATATACATACGTTCGTTTTTTGTTATTTTGTAATCCTCCCGCAAAGGTAAAGAAAATTTTTCTTCAACTTTCGTTTTTTTTTTTTACTCTATATTTTACTTTGAATAAAAAAAAAGTCGAGTCGAACAGCCATCCTGTTTGAATGTCTGAGCACTCAAAGCTTCTGCTGAGCCTGGATACAAAGTATTTTCAGTTCTTTCCACAACTCCTAAATCGATTTCCCATTAGATTAGTCTAATTCTAGATGGAGTCAGTAGACATTTTACTATAGGTAGTATAAGATAATTAGGAAGTTTTGATAGTATTTCATATAATGCTTTCTTCAATCCTAAAAGCAAAAACGGTGAGTTCTCTAGTTTAGGAACCTTTATAGGATTCCCGACCTATTACTTTGATAGTTCTCAATCTCAAAATGAATGGACTCTCACTATTTATTTGTCACTATTTATTTGTTTGATTCCATTTTTTTTTCAAAAAAAAATGTCAAAAAAATGCAATGGCTTGAAACAATCATTAATAAGCAGAAGTTGTTTCATACTTATTGGTGGGCTATGCACAAAACCCACAAAAAAATTGACAGTTTTTTTTATCGAATCTACGTATTCTAAAAATCAAGTATCAATGGGCCTAGTTCTTTGGTTTGGACCTGTTTCTGCGGGCCAAGAATTCGTCAAACGATCAAATCAAGAGGATAAGAAATCTTCAGTCTTTTGTTGATTAGGCGACACCCGGATTTGAACCGGGGATAAAGGATTTGCAGTCCCCCGCCTTACCGCTTGGCCATGTCACCAAATTTGATCAAAAATGGATAATATTTTTATCCCTATTCTATTACTAATTCTTTTGGAAATTACTGAGAACCCCCCCCTTTTTTTTTTGTTTTGATCTTGAATCCCATTATACTTATCCCTTTCAAAAAATGAATCCCTATTCTTTATTGAATCCTGTTTAGATTATTCTCTTCGATTGATTGTATCTCAAAACACACATACTGCTTAAAAACTTCAAACTGAAAAATTCAGGACAAACCGTCTTTCCTTAATGGATGGCATAAGAAAAAGAAAAATAAATCAATTTATGACTAATCAGTATAAATTATTCTGAATAATAGATCGTTTTCTATTTCCATTATAACAATATATATGTGTATATGTAAACCCCAGAACAGAAATTGTTACACAGATATCATATGGAGCGGGGGCTCCTCTTATGCACACATCTCTATAGAAAACCGTCGTGCTTGAATTTTGCATTTCAATACTATTCCTATAGTATGCAATTTAATCATATTCTATTATTCTATAAATTCTACTATATACTATAATATATATATACTATAAATCTATATACTATAAATCTATATACTATAAATCTATATACTATAATCTAGTAATAATCTAGTAGAACTAGTAGAAAAAATTTGCGAATTCTTTTTGAACATTAATTCAATTAAAATGAAAATAAATAAATTAAGTGTGCTAAAAAAAACTCTGTACTGCGCCCAATCATTCTATCTTCGTAGCATTCTATTTATAAAAAGCGGATTTAATCCTGAATCCTTTTATTTTTTGCTATCCAATCTGATCGTAATATCATTATAGGTATAAATAAATGGGATCAATTTTAATATTTCTATACAAGACTCTATAAGTGTCTGTAAGGTAAGTGACAGGATTTTTTCCGGGCAACTCGTTTCCGTTTGTACCTGTCGCAAATTCGAACTTGCATCGAAGAAAATATTCTTTATTCCTCTCACTTCATACGTATGAATAAAAAGAAAATACATGTATGAAGTTGGCTAAAATTTTATGTGATTCAGTAAACAGAAAATACATTCCATCATTGCTAAATCGATTCGTATGGTTCGATGAAGAGAAGAGTGAGGGATTTTTTCGATAAAGAGGAAACTTAAGATTAAGATGCTCCGGGATGGAAATGAGGGAATGTGCACAATACCTGGATTTAATCAGATCCAATTTGAAGGATTTTGTAGGTTCATTAATCAGGGCTTGACAGAAGAACTTCATAAATTTCCAAAAATGGAAGATACAGATCAAGAAATTGAATTTCAATTATTTGCGGAAACATATCAATTGGTAGAACCCTTGATAAAAGAAAGAGATGCTGTGTATGAATCACTCACATATTCTTCGGAATTATATGTACTCGCGGGATTAATTTGGAAAACCAGTAGAGCTATGCAAGAACAAACCATTTTTATTGGAAACATTCCTTTAATGAATTCGCTGGGAACCTCTATAGTAAATGGAATATACAGAATTGTGATCAATCAAATATTGCAAAGTCCCGGTGTTTACTACCGTTCAGAATTAGACCATAACGGAATTTCTGTCTATACCAGTACTATAATATCAGATTGGGGGGGAAGATTGGAATTAGAAATTGATAGAAAAGCGAGGATATGGGCCCGTGTGAGTAGGAAACAAAAAATATCTATTCTAGTTCTATCATCGGCTATGGGTTCGAATCTAAGAGAAATTTTAGATAATGTTTGTTACCCTGAAATTTTCTTGTCTTTCCCAAATGATAAGGAAAAAAAAAAGATTGAGTCAAAAGAAAATGCTATTTTGGAGTTTTATCAACAATTTGCTTGTATAGGTGGGGATCCGGTATTTTCTGAGTCCTTATGTAAGGAATTACAAAAGAAATTTTTTCAACAAAGATGTGAATTAGGAAGGATTGGTCGACGAAATATGAACCGGAGACTGAATCTTGATATACCTAAGAACAATACATTTTTGTTACCACGAGATGTATTGGCTGCTGCGGATCATTTGATCGGAATGAAATTTGGAATGGGTACGCTTGACGATATGAATCACTTGAAAAATAAACGTATTCGTTCTGTAGCGAATCTGTTACAAGATCAATTCGGATTGGCTCTTGTTCGTTTAGAAAATGCCGTTCGAGGAACTATATGTGGAGCAATCAGGCATAAATTGATACCAACTCCTCAAAATTTGGTAACTTCAACTTCATTAACAACCACTTATGAATCCTTTTTCGGCCTACACCCTTTATCTCAAGTTTTGGATCGGACTAATCCATTGACACAAATTGTTCATGGGCGGAGGTTGAGTTATTTGGGTCCTGGGGGGTTGACAGGGCGAACGGCTAGTTTTCGGATACGGGATATCCATCCTAGTCACTATGGACGTATTTGCCCAATTGATACGTCCGAAGGAATAAATGTTGGACTTATTGGATCCTTAGCCATTCATGTGAGGATTAGTCATTGGGGATCTATAGAGAGTCCATTTTATGAAATATCCGAGAGATCAAAAAGGGCACAGATGATTTATTTATCGCCAAGTAGAGATGAATATTATATGGTAGCAGCAGGAAATTCTTTGGCCTTGAACCAAGGTGTTCAAGAAGAACAGGTTGTTCCAACTCGATACCGTCAAGAATTCCTCGCCATTGCATGGGAACAAATTCATCTTAGAAGCATTTTTCCTTTCCAATATTTTTCTATTGGAGCTTCTCTCATTCCTTTTATTGAACATAATGATGCAAATCGAGCTTTAATGAGTTCTAATATGCAACGTCAAGCAGTTCCGCTTTCTCGATCCGAGAAGTGCGTTGTTGGAACTGGACTCGAACGCCAAACGGCTCTGGATTCTGGGGTTTCGGCTATAGCCGAACAGGAGGGAAAGATCGTTTATACTGATACCCACAAGATAATTTTCTCAAGTAATGGGGACAGTATGAGTATTCCATTAGTTATGTATCAACATTCTAACAAAAATACTTGTGTGCATCAAAAACCTCAGGTTCCACGGAGTAAATGCAAATGCATTAAAAAGGGACAAATTTTAGCGAACGGTGCGGCTACAGTTGGTGGGGAACTCGCTTTAGGAAAAAACGTATTAGTAGCTCATATGCCATGGGCAGGTTACAATTCTGAGGATGCAGTACTAATTAGTGAACGTCTAGTATATGAAGATATTTATACTTCTTTTTCCATTCGGAAATATGAAATTCAGACTCATGTAACAAGTCACGGCCCTGAAAGAATCACTAAGGAAATACCGCATTTAGAGGCTCATTTACTCCGCAATTTAGACAGAAATGGAATTGTGATGCTTGGATCCTGGATAGAAACAGGTGATATTTTAGTAGGTAAATTAACACCTCAGATAGCGAATGAATCGTCGTATGCCCCGGAAGATAGATTATTACGAGCCATACTTGGCATTCAGGTATCCATTGCAAAAGAAACTTCTCTAAAACTTCCTATAGGTGGAAGGGGTCAAGTTATTGATGTGAGATGGATTCAGAAAAAGGGTGGTTCCGGTTATAATCCAGAGATAATTCGTGTATATATTTTACAGAAACGTGAAATCAAAGTAGGTGATAAAGTAGCTGGAAGACATGGTAATAAAGGTATCATTTCCAAAATTTTGCCTAGACAAGATATGCCCTATTTGCAAGACGGAACACCTCTTGATATGGTCTTCAACCCATTAGGAGTACCTTCACGAATGAATGTGGGACAGATATTTGAATGTTCGCTCGGGTTAGCGGGGGATCTCCTAAAGAGACATTATAGAATAGTACCTTTTGATGAGAGATATGAGCAAGAGGCTTCGAGAAAACTAGTGTTTTCTGAATTATATTCAGCTAGTAAGCAAACAAAGAATCCATGGGTATTTGAACCTGAGTATCCGGGAAAAAGTAGAATATTTGATGGAAGAACGGGAGATCCTTTTGAACAACCTGTTCTAATAGGAAAACCGTATATCCTGAAATTAATCCATCAAGTTGATGATAAAATCCATGGACGTTCTAGTGGGCATTACGCACTTGTTACACAACAACCCCTTAGAGGAAGGGCCAAGCAAGGGGGACAACGAGTAGGA